TTCAATTACAGGTGATTGGATAATATGTTGAGAAGATTCAATTACAGGTGATTGGATAATATGTTGAGAAGATTCAATTACAGGTGATTGGATAATATGTTGAGAAGATTCAATTACAGGTGATTGGATAATATGTTGAGAAGATTCAATTACAGGTTGGATAATATGTTGAGAAGATTCAATTACAGGTTGAATAATTTGTTGAGAAGATTCAATTACAGGTTGAATAATTTGTTGAGAAGATTCAATTACAGGTTGAATAATTTGTTGAGAAGATTCAATTACAGGTTGAATAATTTGTTGAGAAGACTCCTCAACAACTTCTAGAATCATGTCAGCAACTGCATGTTTTTCATCTAATAATAATTGTATTTGCTGTAGTTTATTATAAAGTTGTTCAGCTTCCATATAAATAGGTGTAATTTTATTTAAATAATTTATTAATTTTTCTGCAGTACGATTATATGTTGTTTGTCTAGCTGAAAAAATATGATCAGCTACGTCAAAACTATATGGTATGTGAATAGCGCTTCTTTCTACTTTACCAGCGATAGCATCTAACAATTGTTGTGCTGATACACATAAGTATTTATATGTATTAAAATGTTCTTCAACATCGTGGTAAAGTTTCGAAAAATCGCTTAATTTATTTTTATTAATAATATACTCCGTAAAATTGATGATGTCTTCATAAGATGATAACAAATTAATAGCGGTTGGTGTAATGTCGAGTATTATTGGTGTCAATTAGTTTAGTTAAATTTTTGTAATGTTTTACTTTTATTTTTAAATTATTTGTTATTTTATAAAATTTTTATTTTTTTTTTTATGTTATACTTTAGAGTACAAGTTTATACTAATTCTACATATTTTATAATGTTTTTAAGTTTTTTATTTAAAAAAACTTAAAGTTATCATATTGATGTAATTTAATTTAAATATTTACTAAATAAATTTTAATAATATGCAAAAAAGTTTTACATTTTTATAAAAATCTTCTAGTAATTTATACATTTTGTTAAATTAAAAATATTTTAATATACATTCAAAAATTAGACTCAGTATAAGTTTGTACTTCATAATATGACATAATATACTAAAAATTTTATAAAATAACAAATAATTTAAAAATAGTATTAAAGCATCATTAATTTAATATTCGTAGATAGATTTGAACTATCACCCCGGAGGATGTGATTTTAAGTCACACGCGTCTACCAATTTCGCCATACGAATTTATCATTATTTAGTAAAAAATTAAACAGTTAATTAATTAAATTGAATTTTATATTTAGAGATATTCAATTTTAAATTATTTATAAATTTTATTTAATTATTTGTTATTAAAAAATATATTAAAGTATTTTATATAGTATTTTTATTGTATAAAAAATTTTTAAATAAATTATTGATAAATATCTAAAAAAAATAAAATATCTATATAATTTATGTAAAACTATTATAGTTTAACATGTAGATTATACATTTTTATATTATTTAAACATTTAATAATTAATTTTAAACAATTTTTTGTTATATAAGTATTTTTATTTTAAATATAATTATAAATAATCTGTAATCTAATTACAGTATTAGAACAATAGTTTAAATATACAAATTTATATTTTAAATATTTACTGTTATTAACGTGTAATAAATATGACAAATAAAAACTTAAATATTAAGTCTTTATATTGAACTATATTGATAAACAGTCAGTTAGTTTATGTATCAAGTTAACTATGTATTATTTATAATTAATAAGGAATATATTACATAAACTCACGTAATTCCTTTTTAACATAAGTTCTTTCATTTAAAGGTACTTTTACACCATAGATAGATTTGCGGCGTTTTTTGCCGTATAAAGGTTCAAAATCATATACATGACGAATACAACTATAATTTACCACAGGTAAATCACGCGCACCACCACCTCGCAATAAAGTTTTTGAATGTCTTCTTAAAGTATGTCCAGATCCAGGTATATAGGCTAAAACTTTACAATTTGAAGTCATATGTCCTTTTATACAAGGGCGGCGGGCAGAGTTTGGTTTTCTGGGCGTACATATACGTAATCGTAAAATTATACATTTACGTTGGGGGGAATTTTTTAATTTAGGTCTATGTAGTTTTTTTTTTTTTAATCTAAATAATTTAGATACACGGTAATTTAGTGTTGTCAATAAATATGTTACAGTAAGTAAGCTACACCTGCTACGACAAATGCTAAGAAAACAAATGTTTCTATTAATGCAAAAGCCATTAGTGTAGTATTGAATAAATTTTCAGCTTCTTCAGGGTTGTGAGATACACTTACATTATAACCGGCAAATAGTACGCCAGTTGCAATAGCAGCTCCTCCTAAAGTAATCATACAAAATCCAATTACTAAAATTTTAACAGCAGTGATGATAAGCAAACTTATATTTATATTAAATTGTTTATCGATCAATTTCACCAAAAACAATATCAATTGTACCTATTAATGCTGCTAAATCTGCTAAATAATGTCCTTTTGTCATTTTTGGTAAAAATTGCAAATGGTGATAACTTGGTGATCGAATTTTACATCTAGTAGGATAGGCTGAGTCGTTTGATATTAAATTTACACCAAATTCTCCTTTTGGAGATTCTATATAGATAGACGTATTATTGCTGGGAATTTTTGTTCCTGAATGTCAATTTATGAAATGTGTTATTAAATCTTCCATGCTAGTATAATTATTATTTAACGAATATGTATTGTAAACAAATAAATTATTTATAATATTTTGAGATTGAACATTTACAGGAACATACATCATTAACTTTAAAGTTATTTGATTTATAATTTGTAAACTTTCTCCCATTTCTAACATTCTGATTAGATACCTATCAAAAGTATCTCCATTTATTCCGATGTAACTATTAAATTTTATTAAATTATATTGACTATACGTGTCTGATTTAGACAATCTAAGATCTCTTTTTAATCCGCAACTTCTTGCCATAACTCCCGTTAATCCTCAATTTGCACATTCTTGTATATTTAATAATCCAATATTTGTCAATCTTTGTTTTCAAATTTTATTATACGTTAACACATTATGCATTTCATTTAGAGTTGTATAACAATTTTTTACAAAAAGTAAAACATCAACTAAAAATAATTTATCTAATACATATGTAAAGGTATTAACAGGTCTGTGAAATGCAGCATGCATTCTAGCTCCACTTACTCGTTCATAAAATTCCATTAACTTTTCTCGTTCTTCAAAACTTCAAAAAATAGATGACATACTTCCAACATCTAAAGCATGGCATGCTATAGCAAGTAAATGATTCATTATTCGTGTTAATTCATCAAATAATATTCGTGTATAATTAATATACTTTGAAACATTAGTTATCTGTTGCAAATATTCTATTGCTAAACAATATGCATGTTCTTGTGTCATCATTGATACATAATCTAATCTATCAAAATAAGGTATAGTTTTTTCATAAAATTTTGTTTCTGCTAAAAATTCTGTACCTCTATGCAATAATCCTATGTGTATATCAGTTTTTTGAATTATTTCTCCCTCTAATTGTAAAATTAATCTTAAAACTCCATGGGCAGCCGGATGCTGTGGCCCAAAATTTAATATTAATTTTTTTTGTTGAGTTTGTTTTTTAAAAAAACTTCAGTTAAAAAAAAGACTTCGTGTCATATTTGGTTTATTTATTTATTATTTTTTGCAACCCAACCTCATGGTGATTTTTCTGGTTGCTTAGCTTTTGTTCTACCTCCATTAGGGTGATCTACAGGATTCATTGCTACACCACGAACAATAATTTTTTTATGAAAACTATTTTTAAATTTTCCTTTTCAGCAAATATTGGTTTTTAAATCAAAAATTGATCCCAAAATACACATACTATTTGAAGGTATAAATTTTTGTTGTGAAGATGGTAGTGTTATTAATGCTAATTTGTTTTTTTTTGTAAATAGTAATTTAATAGCGCTAGTACCAGAACTTTTACAAAATAAAACTTTTTTAAAAAATGTTAAAGTTATTAAACAAATTTGTGAATAATAAGGAATATTTTCAACAATAAATGGTTGATTGTTTCTAAATTTTGTGGGAAAAAATTTAAAACCTGCAAAGTAATTATCTATTGTAGGTGTAATAAATTTATAATTATATACATCAATAAATTCATTAAACATTTTTTTTTTTTTTGGACTGAGTAAAAATTTTATTAATACAGCATCAAACATTTTAAAAGTTAAATATGTTGATACAATGTTTGGGTATTTTTTTAGAGAAGTTATATGAGTAGATTTAAAATGTTTTTTAGAATTTTTTATACTATTTGTAGTAGTTATTTTATTAAATAATTGTTTATATTTTAAAAATGTATTTATGTAAGGTTTATAAAAAAAAAAAAATCTTCTTACGGGCGTTATTGTCTTAAAATTTTTTAAAATCAATAATTGTATTTTTTAAAATTCGATGTTGTAATTTTAACGTTGCGTAAAATAAAGATTCAGCGTGTGGGGGGCAGCCAGGTACATATAAATCTACTGGTATTATATGATCACAACCTTGTACGACTGAATATGAATGATAATAATAACCTCCCCCATTTGCACAACTTCCCATAGAAATTACTCATTTAGGGTTTGTTACTTGTTCATAAATTCTCCGTAAGGCTGGGGCCATTTTAAAGGTTAATGTTCCAGCAACAATAATTAAATCAGCTTGTCTTACAGATGCTCGAAAAATAATACCAAATCTATCAAAATCATATCTACTTACAGTTGCGTGCATCATTTCTACTGCACAGCATGCTAAACCAAATGTTAAAGGGTATAAAGAACCATGTCTTACTCAACTTATAAATATGTTTAATTTATTTTTAAATATATCTAACATAACAATTATTGTAAAATTTGCAAAAATAATAATAAGATCTTGTATAATAAAAAAAGAAAAAAAAATGATTAATAAAAAAAAATGTAAAAAATAATAAACATTATATTTTAATTTAGTATTTTTTTGAGATACTTTTTCTACTTTTGCTGTTTGTTTTTTTAATTTAAATATTTCATGTAAATATAATCATTGTATTTTATATTTAAAAAATTGTAAATAAAATATCATATTTATAAAAAACAATACAAAAATAAAAAGTGTACTAAAAAAATCTCAGTAAAGTATACTATGAATAATAATATGAAATTTTATAAAAAATAGAGAAACAGGTGGTAAACCCGATAAAGCAATTAATATTAATCAAAAAATATAGTTTGAATGAGTATAATGTTGTAGTCAAGTTGATAAATGACTTAATGAAATAAGTTGTAGTTTATGTTGAAGCATATGTTCAAAAAAAAAAATTAATAAAACAATTAATGTTAAAATATAAAATGTTAAATAAAGTAAAGCATATGTGTATTGTATATTGCCAATAAAAGGAATCGAACCCATTACCTCTAGATTTTCAGTCCAGCGCTCTACCAATGAGCTATATTAGCTTTTAGTTTATTAAAATAAAAAGAAAAATTAATCATAAATAAAATGCTAACATTAAATAAATATAAAATTTTCAATTTAAACTTAATACTTGATCAATTCTATATCGTGGCAGTGCACTTCGCACTAATATTGCCATTATTACTAAGCTAATTATCTTTATTAATAATACTAACACAAATTGATTTAAAATAATAAAATAATGAAAATAAAAAGAGTTGTAATTGCGCTATATAAAAATAAATTATATATAGTTCAAGATTTAAAAGCATTTATCATTAAAAAAAAATTCCCAAATAATAAAATTATAAAAATATAACTATTTTCAGAAAATAAAATAAAAATATTTAATTGACTTATAATAAGTAAAAAACATAAGTTTGTAAATGTTGTTATAATTGAATAAAAGAAAATTAATTTAATATTTAATAAATAATAAACTTGAATTTTAAAAAAATGAAAAAATGGCAACCCTAATTTTAAAAAAATACTAAAAAAAAAAACATACGTTATATATCAATTAGATTGCGCTCACAAAATTTTAACATCAAAAAAATTTATAGTATTATAGTTATAAATAAGTAATACTAAAAATATTGCGAACATTAAACTAGTTCAAAAAGAATTTCATAAATATAATATTAATAAGTTTTTAAATTGATTAAAATTATTTAAAATTTGTTTATTTACACTAAACAATAGAAAAAAATAATAACACACAGCTAAAAGTTCCATTAAGAAAAAAAAACTTAAAAAGTTATCAATAAATGCAAAACTAAAAAAAATAAAAAAAATAATTTGCAAAATAAAATTAAAAAAACGTAATTCTTTTAAGTGATTTTTAAATCAAGATATTGATATAAAAATTATTAACAAAAACTGGGTATAAAGAAAAATAACAAAATAAATAAACAAACTATAATAATTAAATAACGAGAATTTAGTTATTCATAATAAAATATTAATGAAATATAATCAAAAAAATGTATTTTGATGTTCAGTGAATTCGGTTTTTATTTTGACAATAGATCTTTCTGTTTGTTGCAAATTTAAATATCAAAATTTTGTTAAACAAAAATGTATTAAATAATCTAGATGTATTATTAAAAGTAAGGTAAACATTAAAACATTAAAAGTATTAAAACCAGTCATTTAATTTAATTGTAACAACATTTTTCATGTTTTTTTTTTTATACGTTTTCTATATTTTAGAGTATAGTTAAATGGTTTACTTACAATAAATGCAGCATTTAATCCATTAAAAATTATATACATTTGTTTTATTAATAAAAATGTTAAATTATTGTAATTTTTAATATAAAAATAAAAAGGTTCATTGTGAAGATCTTCTAAAAAAAGTCATAATAAATAAACAAGTTTTTGTAAATGTAAAAAGTTTTTTTTCATACTATGATATAATGTAAAATGTTCTTTTAATAAGGATCCTGATGATATATTTTGTGATTTGTGTGAAATAAGATTAAAAATATTATAATGCAGTTGTCTTTGTGGAGTAGTTGGATAAAAACAATACGTATAATTTATTTCAAATGTTAATGGTTTTATTAAGTAGTCTTTTCAAAAAATGTGATATATTAACATTATTTTTTTTAATTTTTTTAATTTTAAACGTCTCAAAAACATCTAAGGTTGTCAATCTAATGCTTGATAAATATAATCAATAAGTAGTGTTAGTAACAATCAAAATAAAAAAAATCATAGACACACAAATGCATTAAAGAATAATAATGAAAAATTTAAAGAAAACGGTAATAATATTAAAAATTCACCATCATATATTAAAAAAAATAATAATAATAAAATATAATTAATATTATAATTTATTTTTACTTTTGTTAAAGATTTAAAACCACATTCATAGAAATTAAATTTATAATTATAATAAATATTAGAATAAAATCATTTACCAAGAAAAGTTAAAATTCAAAAAATTACAGAAAATAAACTAGCATAAACAATTAATTTAACTAAAAAAAATCCAATCATTTAAGGTTCAAAATGTCATTTTTCGCAAACTTTTTTTTGTATTTCAAGTAATGCATCTAAAATTTGCTTTTGTTTTATAGTTTTTTGTTCAAATTTATCGTAATTTTCTAATGCATAACGTACAATTAATTCATAATTCCTCTTATTCTCAGGACAATCAGGATTATAAAAATCATAAAAATGAAGCCCAGTTGTTATACTTAATGTACGATCTACATATTTTTTTTGAAAGTATAAAATTTCTTTAAATAATTTGTAAGCATCTTTTTGTTCAGCAATTAGTTGTTTTAATTGTTCATAAACTTCTATGTTGTTAATATAATCAACATACATAGCTATTAAGTTTGAATCATTTATCAACTCTTCTAGATCTATGAGTGTTTTTAAAGTCAATTAATTATGATTAATAAAGATATATCTTTATTTTTTTTGTGGTTTGACATTTTCATTTATGAGTTCATCTGTTGCTATTAAAGCGTTAAGAATTAATTCGTGAACTCAAAGTCTTTCTTCAAGCTTATCACGTTTTCTCTGAATTTGATATCACAATGTATTTGATGGTCTTTCTAGCGTATCTCAAGGATCGTAGTTTTTTTGTGACACTAATTTATCGTTCAAATTTTGATCTAAATTTGAGTATTTTTTTAGTAATATTATATGCTCCTTTCTATATTCTTCAATTATTTTTTGAAATTGATTATACATTTCTGGTGTGTTGATCAGTGAAGCATACATAGGTCTACTACTAGGGTTGTTTACTAAATCTTTTAAATTTAAATATTTTTTTATTAACAATTATTAAATTTTAAATTTAAATAGTATACAAATCATTTAAAAAATGATTATAAGTAAAATCATAAATTTTTACCTTTCCAGGGTATTGTCTTATTTGTAAATAATCTAATAATAAACGTCGAGTATCTTTTAATTTTATTATTTTTATTTCAGAAAAATCCAATATTTCTCTTTCTAATCAACTTGCATTTAAAAATAACGTAGAGGTTGTATATAAAGTTAATTTTTTATCTAATTCTGCATAAATATTTAACCTTAAGGTTGATAACAGACTAGAAAAATTGTTTATTAAAAAAAAAATTTTTTCAATTTGATATAAAAAATAATCTACGCAAAAATTAAATAAAGGTAAAAAAGTATATTTTAAATGTAAAATAATATTTATATAAAAAGTTAAATTTATATTTACATCAAAGTAATTAATATTTAATGTATTTTTTGATCTTAAAAATAAAAAAAATTTAGGATGAAATGTATAAAATAAAGTCAAGATTTCTAAAATTGGTGGTATTCTAGAAATTTTTACTATAGTCTTATTATCTACAAGCACTTTATATTTTATTAAACGATTATCTAGTTTATTAATTTTTGTATTCAATTATTAATAGTATTAAACTCATTAAAAAAGTCATTAAAAAAATTAAAGTATAAAATATTAATTGATCTTTTCTAAATAAGTCAACTGTAAAATGTTTTATAGGTTGTTGTGTAGATCGTGTTCCATACAAAATTAAAAATCAGCATTTTGTAAAACCTATTCCACCAGCCACTAAAGCTACAATAAAAACAAAAAAACCTACTCAATGTAATAAAGTAATTAATAAAAATCCAACATGTCATTCGATTATAAATTTAGTTGTTCCAGGAAAACCTAAAAATAATATTAATAAAAATCAAATAAAGTTGCGTAAGAATGGATAAATAAGACCTACACCACTCAACTCTAAAATATTTCTAGTCTGTGTTCGTTTTTGAATTTGGTCAACAAGCAAAAACATATAAGTAGATAATAAACCATGTAATAAAAAAAAAATTGATGTAATATTAATATTAATTTGATTAAATAAAATTAAACATAACATAATCATATTCATTTCTTGTATTGTCGCAAAAGCTATTAATTTTTTAATATCAAGTTGGCTTCACATTTTTAATGAAGACTCTACTATACCAATTATAATTCACAAAATTAAAATTAATTTTAAAGTTTCATTACTAAAAATAAGATGAATGTAATAAAAACAATATGCAGCAGTTTTTACTAAGAATCCACTTAAAAAAATTGAAAAACCAGCAGGCGCCTCTACATGTACTTTTGTCAATCAGTAGTGAAATGGAAATAAAGGAATTTTTATACCGTAACCTACAAATAAACCAAAATAAATTCAAATTCGTTCTACTAAAGAAAATTTAGTATTAGCTAAAACAATAAAGTTTAAACTACCTGCAATAGATAATATATAAGCTAAAATAAATAGTACAAGCAATGATCCAAAAAGTGTTCAAATAAGTAAAAAATATATTGTTTTATCAACTTTTTTTACGTAACCTAATTTAAAAACAAAATACATAGATGGTAAAAAAATACATTCAAAACAGAAGAACATAATTAATAAGTTTGTAGTTGTAACTAAAAAAGTTGTACAAACTAAAAACATAAAAAAAAAAAAAACACTTATGTTATTTGCAAATAGATTTCTATCACCCAAATAAAATAGACAAATTATAGATGTAATATAGCATAATAGTAATAAAGAAGTTCCTAAAAAATTTCACTGAAATATTATATTTGTATTTAAAAAGTTTATTTGTAAAAAGTTTAAACTAGCTATATCTGTATGTAGATATAAGATTTGTATTAAAAATTTTAATACTATAAATATAAAATTAATATTTAAAAGTAAATATATGATAAATTTTACTAAAGATATATAATAATCTTTTTTTAAATATAAAATTTTACTTGATAAAATTAAAGTAAAACTTACAAAAAATGTGATAATAGTAAAAATTGGAGTATAATTTAAAAAAATATTTATATTAATTAAAGAAAAATTAACAAGCATTTTTTAAGGTATTAGTTTTGTTTTTATTAATTAGTCATTTTTTTTTTTATAAAAACTTTTTCAGTTGTGTTTAATGTAAAAGATGTATAAAAAAAAAAAAATAGTCAAAAAGAAATTAGTAAATAAATAGTAGTTTGTACAAAAACTAAAATTAATAGATGTACTAAATAGTATAAATAACTAATTATTGTTACTATTAAATAAGCAAAAAACATAAAAAATTTACTCATATCTAAATTATACAAATTAAATTCTATATAATTTTTTTTATTTAGTGTTATATAATTTAAAAAAAATTCTAAAAATATGGAATTGTAGACTCATTCAAACAATTCAAAGTATGCAAAAAAAATTAGTACAAATCTAATATTTTGAACTACAAATCTTGTAAACACAACTAATGTTCCAATAATATCAAAAATGCATTCAACAAGTAAATTTGCACTAGAACTAGCTCCTCTAATATAACTTGTAAATGCAATACCAAAATCTAACAATGTACTAAAGGGTGTTAATAGAATAAAAAATATTAAAATAATTGCAGCTAAACCAAAAAGTGTAAGTTGTGAATTAAAAATATAATTAAAACATAAACTTAGTGTAAAAAATCAGCCAAACACTATTATAAATAAAAATATTAAAGTAAATGCATCATCTACAGATCCTAGTTCTTCTTCACTTTCAATTAAATGTAAGAATTTTGCTAAAGAAGAATTTTGTAAATTATTTAGTTGATTTGTATTAAAATAACTGTAAATTAACACATAATAAATAAAATAAGTTATTACACTAAATTTTATTATTATTCATAAAATCATAAAATTATAAGTAAGATTTTCTATAGTTAAACTTTGTTGTAATATCAGTAATTCTGTGTTTACACTATTAAGAGAATAGTATTGTGAGCTTTGAACTAAAAGTAAAGAAATTAGATTTTTTGTATATAACGTTAAATTTAAATTTAATGTATTAACGTACAACTCGTTAAAACTTAATATTTGATTATACATTATAAACATATCTGATATTAATTTATTTATCCAACCCACTAATTCATATGAATTTAGTCGGGCTGGATTTAAATATAAAAGCGTATCAGTTCACAAAAATTTTAATCAGGGTCATGCACTGCTCGTCATGTTTAATAGAGAAATATCAAAGTTATAAAAGTTATCAACCATCTTTATTTTTTTAGGAACAAGTTGGATTCGAACCAACGGTGGTTACCCAATAGATTTACAGTCTACCGCTTTAACCGCTCAGCCATTATTCCTTATATCATTAAGTACTCTTCGCATAAACAATTATTTAGACATAATATAAATATTAATATTTATATTATATAGTTAAGGATTTATAATTCAGGATTAACATTTATCATCGCATACTAAGAATGTTTTTAAACTCAATAGATGGTTTTTTATTGTAGATAATTTTAAGTCTTTAATAATTCTTTGCTCTGTTTGTTGCTAAATTTTTACAATTTAGATAATTATATCTAAAATAATTTAACTTTTATTTTGGTACTCTACCAAATAAATTATTAAAAAATAAAAGTATTTAGTTCCTATTTAGTTACATTATAAGATTTAGCTTTAAAACGTGCGATTGTTACACAATTTTTAACAATTGATCTTCTGTCCTCGGTCCTCTCGTACTGAAGTAAAAATACTTTTATTTTTTAAATGTACAGTAGATAGGGACCAAACTGTCTCACGACGTTCTAAACCCAGCTCACGTACCATTTTATTCGGCGAACAGCCGAACCCTTAGCAGCGTATGCTCCACTAGGAAATGATGAGCCGACATCGAGGTGCCAAACGAATTCTTCGATAGGTACTCTCAGAATTCATTAGCCTGTTATCCCTAGCGTACCTTTTATTCGTTGAACGATTTATTAAAAATCGGGTCATTAGGACAGACGTATATCCTTATATTACTCGTATGTAATATAATCAATTTTAAATTAATTCCTTCCTCCTTCTCTAGTAGTTATAATTTAAAATATATATTCACCTCCGTTACTTTTTAGGAGGTAGCCGCCCCAGCTAAACTGTCTTTCTACCTGAGTAATATATATTATTATATTATACAATATACTTTAATATTAAGTAGTTTTCCATTTTTATAAAATTACTACATATCTAGATAATAAAAACTTATATTGTAAAATAGATAACAGTAAAGGTGCATAGGGTCTCTCCGTCTAGCTGTACTTTAACGCATCTTCACGTCTAATTCAATTTCATAGAGTTAATACTAGAGACAGTGGGGCAGTCGTTACACCATTCATGCAGGACGGAACTTACCCGCCAAGGAATTTTGCTACCTTAGGACCGTCAGGGTTACGGCCGCCGTTAACTGGGACTTATATAAAATTTAATTTCGCCTTACAGCACCGGGCAGGTGTCAGACTTTATACAACGAATTACTAGTTAGCAAAGTCTTATGTTTTTATTAAACAGTCGCTACCCCCTCTTTTATTTATTACCGTGTGTTCCTTTTATTCCGAAGTTACAAGGACATTTTGCCGAGTTCCTTTAGTATTATTCACTCTGTTGCTTTAACTTAATAAGTTTACTGACTTGTGTTAGTATTTGTACGATTATATTCTTATCATTTTTCAAAATTATTATAATACTAATTTAGGGATCATCACTAATACTACAATAACTTGTTAATAAGATACTCATCATTTTATTAGTTATAATAAAATTTAGAAATCGATTTTTTTTACATCAGTTTATCATAATATAAAAACCTCGTCAGTATTCAGCATAGTTGTTTACAACTAATTTATTACTCATACTAGCATAATTAAAACTTATATTTTCATTTTTTTTCTCAAAAAAACTTTCTCAATATAAAGATTACTCCGCTACCTATTATACAATTTCAGTAAGTTAGTATTTATTTTAACATTATTAGGGAAAGTATGCAACATTAGCTTTAAATGTATAAAAATATTGAACTGTTACGTTTTCTTTAAAGGATGATCGTTTCCAAATCTACCTCTTATTTTACTACTTTGATTTCCCTTTTTATAACTAACTTTTATTAACTTTAATCGGTATTCTGGGCTGTTTCCCTCTTGACATAAAACCTTTGCGCTATATGTCTGTTTAATATAAAGTTATTTAATTAATTGATAGATTAACTATAAAATTTGCATTTTGTGGTTTTTACTTTACCTAATTAAATAATTTAATATCACTTTACTTAAATAAATTTCGCGGAGAACCAGCTATCTCTAAGCTTGATTAGCCTTTCACCCCTAATAACAAATCATCTCAAAATTTTGCAACATTTACGAGTTCAGTCTACCACTTGTTCATTATTAGATCGCTTAGTTTCGGGTCTATAAAAAAAAACTAAATTTTTATTAATATGCGTAAGCTTGCTTTTTTTTATAACTTGCTAGTCCATTATACAAAAGGTACCACAATATTTTCTATTGTGTGATTAAATGCATTAAAATTCAGGGTATTTCATGATATTAATATCACTTTTCACCGTTCTTTCACAATACTATTTCTCTATCAAGGTTAAGATTTATAGCAATTAATTTCAACCGGACGGTTTACTAATTAAAACAAATGTTTTAAATATCAATTATTTTATAAATAGTATTGTGTTCAAAATTTTGAGGAAAATACTTTTAACTTTAAAAACATATTTAATAAGTTTTTTTGTGTAGAAAGTGTATTATGTTTAGTATTAAAAACATTTGTGTAATTTATTAAAATTTCTCAGCTTTGTGTAAAAATTATAAGTGTAATAGTTCAAAAGCTTAAAAAACTAAGAATGTTAACTAAATCAAATATGTTTAGATTTAGATTAATAATTAAATCAAAAATGCTAGTTACTAAATCCATGATAGGATTCTGAATTTGTAAAGATTCAATTGTAACAATAGCAGAGTCACTAATATCGATATATTGTACCTCATTTATATTTGTCACGGTATTGCTGTGTTCAAGAATTGAACTTGACGAGCCGTGGGTTATGAGCCCCGGGTAGAACCACTGCACAGCGTTTTAATTAAAAAAAAAATACTAGACTTTCACTACTATGGTATATTTTTTCAAATATTTATTTTTTTTTATTAAGATTGCTAAAAATTTCGATCGTCTCTACTTTTTTTTTTTTATTAAGCTTACTAAAATATTTTTCTTCAGCTTTTTTTTAAATAAATATTATTAACGAACTAGATTTATTTATCTTTTTTCTCTACAATATTTATTTTCTTAACCTTTAGGCATTCTTCTAATGCATTATATATTATCTACACCTTATCTATTGAAATCACCGCAAATAATTTGAGTATATTGCTTGATGTAAAAAATTTTGTTTTTTTACAAAATATATTGTTTTATGTTTTGTATATGCTGTATTATGTATTTTCTTTAAATGATAATAAAGAAATATAAAAAATATACTAAAAAGTCCTAATATTAAACCTACATAAATAACAATATCTAAATACATTATTAAAAAATAATATAAAAAAAAATAATCTGCTGTTATTATTAAAAAAAGTGCGTTATAGTATGATATTGTTTGTAAAGTTAAATCAAATTCAATGTTTATAAAAAATATTAATAATAATAAAATTATAAAAGTTATATATCGCGAATTAAATTGTGTAGAAATTTTATTAGTAATTTGTGTCATTACAATAAAAAATAAAAAAATTAGTGTCAATTCTGTTAAAATTAAAATAAAACCTATTATTTCTAATGAACATAATCATATTAAACTCGAACATGTAATCAAAATAAAAAAAAATCAAGTTAGTTTATTTAATGTGTTGTAAGAATTAAAAAACATGTATAAATTTATAATTAATATTACACAACAAATTAAATATGTTCAAGAGATGTGGTAAATAAATTGACATAAATCAAATAGAAAGATGTTTAACTGTTGTAAATACTCTAGCATTTGTTATTTATATTAATCATAAATTAAAAAGTAAAACAATTGTAATTGTTGTAATAACAATAAAGTTTACTAAATAAATTGATGACATATTTTGAAGTTGAGTTAAAAAATTTAACATTAATATGTAAGTTTGGTAAAATAGTTTTGCCGTATATTCTATTAAATATTTATCGTTAAAAATGTTATTAAATTGTATTAAAGTTGTTGTTCATGTGGTTATTACAAATTTTTTTATTATATAATCTACTAATAATCCATTTTTAATAGTTCTATAATATTTATATTTAAATATATAAGCTAACATTTTGATTAATTATTAAATAAATAAATTCTATTATAGTAATAATATATAAAATTATAATAGTTCAACTATAAAATTGAATAACTGTAACTTCTTTAAAAATTTTAGTTGTTAATGAATTTTCAGATTCAATTAATTGACTAGGGCTTAAATTATATTCGATACCTGCTGATGGTGTATTCTTTATAAAAAATAAATTTTGGTAAAATTTGGTTGTAGGTCGATAAATATATTTTTTATAAAATTCAATAAACATATACACATTAATTTATATATAATATATTAATTTATATATAATATATTAATTTATATATAATATATTAATTTATATATAATATATTAATTTATATATAATATATTAATTTATATATATAAATAAATTATTTGTTTTATATATATACATATAAGCGTAAAAATACTTAAATTAATTCATTGTTTTAAAAAAAAAAATCTAAAAGTTAACTGATAAGTACATAGTATGACTCAAAATTTTTCGATCATTCTGATTTTATATATAAAAAAATTTATGATTTTTTTAGAAAATTATTAAGTTTTATATAAAATTAGGCCAATAAAATTTTTTTTATATGTGACTTAATCAAAATTTAAGAAAAATAAAAATATATCGACCTAAAAAAGTAGGATTTGTTACTGAATTGTGACTAATCTTATATAACTAAAGTTCAAATATATACTCAAAACGTTTAAGACGCCAACTGCTTGGTCGATGATTAAGCTTACACAAACGACAGCATTATTTTTATAACAAAACTTCTAGCTATATTATATTAACAAAAAATTTAAACTCAAATATCTTTAATGAAAATTCAATTATAACAAAAAACTTTAAAATTTATTAAAAAATTTCATGCAACAAAGTTACGCAGTTATATCTGTTAAGAATACGCACAATTATTTTGCGACACTTGACGTGTCGTTTCATAATACACAGTCGCTATTCGGATTTTTTACTTTTTTAATAATCGCAAATCAATTAATGAGTGGTATCATGCTCTCCTTTAGTTTAATTCCTGAATCTATGATTATCCCCTTAGTACGAGATGAAGAAGACTTAGAAGATTTATATACTGATGATTTTTTTTGATTACATGAACGGGGTGTAGATTTAGTTTTTATATTTGTGTTTTTACATTTATTTAGAAAATTATATTTACATGTAATTGATAATGAACAAGAATATGCCTGAAAAAGTGGAGCTTTTACATTTTTAATTTTACAAGTAGTAGTGTTTTTTGGATTAGTTTTGTGTTGTACACATTTAAGTGAAATTACTTTAACTATAGCTGCAAACGCTTTACATACCTTTTTTTTATTTAAAGGAAAACCTTACTGATGAGTATTTACAGATCGTTTATTAAATACTGATACAATTGTTAGATTAGCTTACGGACATTATGTATCTGCTTTTTTTTTAACATTTTTGGGGGTTGTACATGGACTCGATATGCATTATGATTGAAAAGATGAAAGTTCAGCCGATAATGTTGTACAAGAATTAAATTGATGAGATGAAGCTTTAGTTAATGAGGTATCAAGGTCATGTGAAAACTTATTTTACTTTTGATTAATTTCAACACTTATTTATACAGAACCTGAAGCTCTAAGTTATGAGATTTTTATGTGAGGTGACGTAGGTATGTCATCAGATGTTAGATTTTATGGTGTAGCTCCACATTGATATTTTAGACCTTATATGTCTTGATTAATAATATGTCCTTTTCATAGAATAGGAATTATTGGTTTAATATATTTTTTTGTAATTATTTACTTTCAACCTAATATTATTGGATTTCAAGAACTGTATTGATATACTAGTTTAAAAAGCTTTATATTTAAATTTTCAAAAAAATTTATTGATGAAGCGGTTTTAATAAAATGACAAAAATTGTTAATTGAATTTTGTATTGTATACATATTTTGATATACAATTTTTTTAGTATGTATAGGTTGTTCATTATCATTTTTACCTTATGGAAGATTTTATAATAGACTAGGAGGAAATATTTCTATGTTTATTTCTTTTATGTTTATTTTTTCTTATTTAGGTTTGATCTACTTTAGATATAGTCTTTTACTTAAAAATTTTAGACTAAATATTGTAAACTAATTATAACAAGTGTTGGCATCATTTTCATTATATACTTTAACTTTATATTTTATAACAACAGTATTTTTAACAATTTTTAAAAGAATAACAACTATAAAAGGATTAGTTATTACATTTACTATTTTACTACTAATTAATCTTTTAACATTTATTTCATTATTTGACTTATTTATTTATAAACAATGTATAATTAATTTAGAATTAATATTTTTTAAATTTGATTGACGAATGTTTGAAGTTTCTTTACATATCAAAATTGATATGCTAAGTTACTTATTTATATTATTAGTGTTAACTATAGGCTTTTGTACTAATATATATATATTAAATTATTTTAAATTTGAAGCAAAAGAAACAACATTTTATGTATATATAAATTGATTTATTATAAGTATGATACTTTTTGTATTAGCTGAAAATGGGTTTACATTATTTTTAGGATGAGAACTCATTGGACTAACTTCTTTTTTACTAATAAATTTTTGAACTGATAGAAGAGGAGTGTTAAAATCTGCATTTAAAGCTTTTTCATTCAATAAAGTAAGTGATGCTTTATTATTAAGTTTTTTAATAATTTTATGATATACAGTTAAGCACTCTCAATTTAGCTTATTAGAACATGATTTTGTCAATAATTATACTTTATATAACATTTATTTATATTTAGCAACAATAGGTCTAATAATTTGTGCAGGAATTAAATCCGCTCAATTGTTTATGCATGTTTGATTACCAGACTCTATGGAAGCACCTGTACCAGCATCCGCACTTATACACTCAGCAACTTTAGTTTCGGCTGGTGTGTATTTATTGTTAAGATTTTCTTTTTTACTCGCTTTTTATAATTTATATGATTTTATTTTAGTGTGAGGAAGTATTACTGGATTATATGGTGGTATTGTTGCAGCTGCGCAAACTGATGTTAAAAAATTATTAGCGTATTCAACAATTAGTCACTGTGGATTTTTATTTGTTTGTGTAGGTTTACAGTGAACTTGACTAACAATAACTTATTTATTTTTACATGGTTTGTTTAAAGCAGCAACTTTTTTTTGCGTAGGATCTTTTATAAGAATTAATAAATCACAAGATTCGCGATTAATGGGAATTAATAACAGGCTCGCTCCAACAGAAACACTACTATTAATTATTTGTGCTAGTAACTTAGGAGGACTGCCCTTTACTCTTGGTTTTTTTTATAAAAAATTTTTTTTAGCAATATCTTTTTTTTCTTTAACTTCATACTTTGTTCTAGGTTGTTGTATTGGGGGGATGCTCTCAAGTTTAGTTTACGTATATCGATTAATCAATTATACTTGTTTTGATATTAATAAAAATCAAACAAATTTGGTTGTAAAAATGTTACAAAATAATGAAAACAAAGTTGTTAATTATTGAAGTTTTTCTTCAATAATTCATATTATTGCAATAATATTAATGTTGTTATTAACTTTTTTTTTATATCAATTATTAATTACATTAATTTTAACGCTAAATATTTCTTTTGAACAAAGCGGTTTACGATGAATACCTAGCGCAAATATTATTAATAATACTGAAATTTTGTATGATGGTTATTATTATATATTTTATTTAATGTATAATTTAATTGGCATAATTATTTGTTGTGTTGAGTGAAGATATTCTTACACAAGTTATTATAAATGATATTTTATAACATTTTTTGTAATTTTTATAGTAGTTGGATTTATTTATTTAATTATAAAAACGCAGCTTATATTTATATTTATCAGTTTTTATGATTATTTAAAAAATATTTAATAGGTAAGTAATTTACCTATAGAGTGTAATCTTGGCTTTGAATTAACGCTGACTAAACATCTAACACATGCCAGTTGAACGAGTTAATATGTTATATAATTCTAAGAATCTTTAGTGTACGACTTTTGCTTAATTTAATGAAGGTATTGCATTAAATTAATATTGTTAAATTTTATTTACATTAAACCTTATTATCTTCTTTTTATATTCTAGATTAATAAGTAACATTTGTATCATATTTTAGTATATTAACTTTATTTTATTTAAAAAATATAATACCTATAGTATTTTTTAAATAACTAAAAATAATTATTAAACCCTATATATAAAAAAACTTAAAAATCTAATATAAAAACTTAATAACTTAATGTAAATTAATTTAACCAATTGTAAGGTTACTTCTGTAGGACTCTAATTATATAACTTTACTAATTAGTAGCGTCTTGGTGAGTAAAGTGTAAAAAATATGTAAATGTAGGTTTAATTCCTAATAATAAATAAAGTTAAAAATTTTATTGTTTTTATATAATTCCACACTATAATGGTACTTATAGCAGTTTTATTATATAATGCTTTAAACATTTTAAATAATTTACAGTTTTTGCACGTAGGATTAAGTTTTGTGTCGTTATAGCTTATAATCCTTAGTTGATTTGAGAGAAGAATCAGCCACATGGGGAATGAAAATGCCTCATCAGCAGCAGTGAAGAATATTAGGCAATACACGAAAGTGCGACCTATTGAATTAGTGGAGATGAAGAAAGTTAAGGTAATTGTAAAGTCTATACGCATACAAGCATTATGTGGCTAAGTATGAAAAGAAGTCGTGGCAAATACAGGTGCCAGCAGCCGCGGTAATACCTGAGCGATTCGCGTTGTTCATCATAATTGGGTGTAGAAAATGTGTAGGCAGTTTTAGTTTTGGTAACTCAATTCATAAAGATGGATGCCAATTTAAATATAAAAACTAGATTATACTTGAAGTTTAAACACGAATTTAAATAGCGATAAAATGCTAATATTTTAATTTTTGTGCCAGTCTTCAAAAGAGTTAAGCTTAAGTATAATGACGCTGAGACATGAAGGTAAGGGTAACAAATAGGATTAGAGACCCTAGTAGTCCTTACTGTAAAATTTGATTATTATTATTAACGTAAAATAATCTACCTGGTGAGTGAAGTCGCAAGGCTCAAAGTTAACAGAATTGGCGGGAATTAGAACCAACGGTGGAACATGTGGTTTAATGCGATAATCCACGTAGAATCTTACCAACATTAAGTAATTTATCAATTGTTTCTTTAAATGTTATAGCATTGTTAGATTCAGGAGTATTGCATGGCTGTCGTCAGTTAGTGTTTTGCGATGTTAAATTAATTTTTCAAACTAACGCAACCCTAAGGTGTTAGGCTGAGGTCAAGTCCTCATGGTCTTAGTATGTTGGGCTACACACGTGTTACAAGGATAAAAACAAAAGATTACTAAAAAGAAATTTAGCGTGATACTAAAAAATTATCTTAGTACGAGTTGTTTTCTGAAACTTGGAGACAACTAGTTGAAATCGTTAGTAACCGTAAATTAGAATGTTACGGTGAATCAAAAAACTAATTCTGCACACACCGCCCATCACACTCGATGAGCTGTAAGTCTAGGAAAATATGCTTTATGCACAGTATTCGCTTGTAAAGTGTTTATTTACAGTATTAGATACTGTTATGGCCAAATTACGATTTATCCACTTAAAAAATGTTTAAATTACCTAATGTTTTTTAAGTAAAAAGAATACTAATATTGACTAAATTTAGAGTTATTTGAGTTAAGTTGACACAAGGTACCCGCAAAGGAATCTGTGGGTGGAATAAATTAAATAAATATATAATCTGTGTGAGGTCAAATTTTTTTAGAAGCATCAATACAACAAAATTTTAATTTTGGTTTTTCGACACATAAATCAGATATATTAATACATTTATCTCAATGACAATATTGATGATGATTTTGATTTTCATTAGTTTGAGTTGTATATTATTATGTTATTGTAACAGATTCAACAAAAAGAACTCTTACATTTAATCCTGTTTTAAATACTAGTCTACGAAGTCATGGAAAATGAGGTGATTTTTTAGTTGCTCTTATACCCTTAAGTTGATGTGGAAATATCCTAGTAAATTCTAACTTTATTTTAAGAATAATAGAGTGACAAAATGAAAGTTCATTATTTACGCTAAGAATTCAAGGTAAACAATGATACTGAGTTTACAAATATGATGGTAATGCTGCTGTTATGATTGATTCAGCACCAAAAAACGTAGGTCATGATAGATGATTAGTTACCACAAATAATGAATCATACACTGCTGACTCATATTATCAAGCGCTACATTTAGCAGCACAGCTAGAATTTCAAGATATGTACAAAACAGAAATTTCAAAAGTTAATATTTTAAAAAAAAATTTAGAAACTTCTACTTTATATGCAAATCAAATTAATATTACAACAGATACGCCTGTAATTGCTAATAATTTAGTAACAAATAATATTAATTATTTAAATATAGATGAAAATATTGATTATCCCAATACTATAGTTAATTTTAAATTAAAAAGTAAAAATATTACTTTATTAAAACAAAAAACTTCGAAAATAAAATTTTTATTATCAAAAACTACTAGAAAATATCAAGCAGGCCTGGCATTATATAGAAGTTTTTTAGAAGATACAGAAAAAAAAGTTCGTTCATTGCCACGACCAAAAATCGCACGTGCATTGTGTGATAGTTTTTCACCAAATTTTAGCTACAGACAATCTGATTTAACATTAAATACTATTAGTTTATTAGAATTATATTCACCATCATATCAAAATACTCATTATGATTTATTAAAATTAGATGATACCCAAAATGCGTACGGTAATATGCGAGTATTATTAGCTAATAACCCTATTATACTTCATGCTGGTATATTAAATGACCACATTATCGATATTTTACAGTCCAATATAAAAATGAAAACTTCTGTATTATTTACAACATCTGTAAATAATAATAATATTGAGTTAAAAGTAAATCAAACTGAAGATTTGTGGGGGTTTAGACAAAAAAGATATAAAAGACTCAAAGATTTTCAATTTAGTCCTAAATTAGAATATGATCATAATACTTTTGAACCTTTAACACCAAAAAATCAACCTTTAATAAAAATTCACAAATTAATTATGAATAAACAAATACAAGCACCTATTAAACCTGAAATAAATACAAATAATTATGTAGGTAATTTGTCTTATCGTGCAACTGTAGATCAACCCTATACACCAACAACACTTGATATTCAAAAAACCCAAACAATAAATTCAAATAATGCTTATTATTTTTATTCAAGTTTAAAATTAAATAAAAAACGTAGTGAAGTTTTAAGTGTAAATTTAGCACGTCGTCTTCTTAGAACAAAACGTACTTTAGTATTACCAGCACACGTAAATATTACAGTAATAACAAATTCTTATGATGTTGTACATTCATGGTTTATTCCTGGTTTAGGTTTAAAATTAGATTGCGTACCTGGACGCTCAACACACCATACTCTTTATGTAGATAATGTAGGTTTTTACTATGGACAATGTGCAGAAATTTGTGGCCGATATCATCATCATATGCCTATAAGAGTTTGTGCAATTCCTTTCGAACAATTTTTAGTCTGATGACATACAAAAGGTTTACCAAGAACTTTAAGACTACATCAAAATAAAAATTTATTATCAAATGAAAAAATGCAACCAATTATTCACAAAGCTTTTATTCAATATCGTTACAATTTTTAAAAAGCAATCAAGGAGAAATAGTTTAACGTAAAACTTCGGTCTTCAAAACCGACATTATAGGTTCGAATCCTGTTTTCTTCGATATGCTCGAAACTTGTACTTATGTATTAATGTTAATTTTAATTATAAAAATATTTTTTAGAAAATTTACACCTGTTCAACCTGTCAAAACAAATTACAAAATAAAATTTTATTATTTTATTTATTTTTTAATTGTTCTAGTACATCACAGCAGACTTCTTTGATATAGATTACGATTTCGTCTTCGATATCCAGGTGTAAAATTACAAGCAAATAGAACTTTTTATAGTTATTTTAAAAAGTAAAATTAAGCAATGAAGTTATTATGAATTTTATGACAAAAAATAAAAACAATTTTTTGAACATACTTACACACAACAACAATTTTTCATATGGCTAAAAAATCACCAAGAGCTTTTTTAAAACCATTATCTAAAAATTTTATGAAAACTGGACATACACCATTTTTTCAAGAAAAATGTAATTGCCTTTTTTGTAATACTATAAATAATAAAAAACAAACACGAAAATTTGCAAAAAAAGCGATGCGTGATGCTTGACGAATAGTTTGAACTTATCCTTTTAAATATAGCATTTATTATCAATTATATAATCATTTAACTAGAAAAGATCAATGATTAAGATTTTATTATAAAAAGTTAAAATCTGAAGCATTAGTTGTAATTGAGTATGAAAGTTTAATGTTATTTTTTAGAGATATATTTTTAGAGTTTGTAAAACTTTTTAATTCAAACGTTTTTTGATCTCTTTTTATAAAAAAAACTGAAATATCAAAATATTATTATAAAAAAACGCGTGAAATGACTATTAGAATGCTTAAACAATTAAAATATATTTTAAGAAAAAAATTTTTTTCAAATTTCAAAAAATTTTGAACACAACAATATGTATATTATTATTATTTAAGTGTTAAAACGTTTTTTTTAAGCTTAAGTATTGCTCTATTATTTTTTATTATTTTAATTATAAATCTAAAAATTACATTTTTGCAGCACATAGCCGCATGAATTGTTTTTGGTAATATTTTTTTCTGATTAATGAGTGGCTTTAATTTTTTTATAAAACGAGCACGATTTGGAAAATTTACATCACGTTTACAACGTTTTTGAAAACATGCATTTGTTTCTTTTTGAGCAATAGAAGGATTTCTTTTTTCTTTATTTTTTTATTATTATTTAAATAGTAGTCAAGAACCTTTATATATGTATGATAGATCAAATTTAAATAATGATTTTATTCTAAATTTACAAACAGGTTTTTTTAGTACATTTTTATTATCAGCGATTATTTTTGGGTGTCATATTTTAAGTATATATATTACTGTACACTCACAATTTCAATCTTTATGTATTTTATTACTTATTTCTGTCGGAGTTTTTTATTTATTTTTTTTAGAATCATATCAAATATATTATGTCTTTAATGGTTTTTCTGATTTAATTTACGTATATGATGAAGAACAATCAAGCTGGGCTGTTGAAATTGAATCAATAAAAATACGAACAAAACAGTATTATTTTGTTATGTGTGTAATTGCTAAGTTTTGACATTTTATTTTTATATTTTTTTCATGAATTTTTTTTTTATTAAAATCATTAGAAACGCAAAAAATAACACACAATTTATTAAGTTTTAATTATCAAAATTTATTAATATTATTTGTGTTAAATTTACTGTGTTATTGCAATTGAATACATTTTTTATTTAGAAGATTTTTTGATCTATCATATTTCTGATTTTTTTCTAATCCTGATCAAAAGCATTTACGTTTAATTGTTGAGGAAAGTTTACACATTATTTTAAGTTGCTTCAACTCTATTTCTTATGAAATACAATTGATGGATATTTATAAATTAATTATTAATAACTGCAGTATTTTTTAGCTTTAAATTTCTATTTTAAGCTAATCGCCGATTTATACCGTAAATTTACTTTGAAAAAGTACTTTTACACAATTAATCATAAGCGTTTAGGGTTAAACTATTTTTACTTTAGTTTAGTTACAGCTATGGCTGGTTCAGTCTTAGCAACAGCTATAAGATTTGAAATGGCTTATCCAGGAAGTTCATTCTTTAATGGCGATTCCTTAAAATATTTACAAGTCATCACAGCCCACGCGTTAATTATGATTTTTTTTGTAGTTGTACCTATATTTTTTGGTGGATTTGCAAATTTTTTGTTACCATACCATGTTGGTAGTAAAGATGTTGCTTTTCCAAGATTAAACAGCCTAGGTTTTTGAATACAACCTTGTGGATTTTTGTTGATTGCAAAAATAGGTTTTTTAAGAACAGAATTTTGAACTAGCTCAGATAAAATTATAAATTATTTTTATAATTTATCGTTTGCTCATGAATCAGAGTTTTTGTTAACAACTAAATCCGAAATGTTTAATACAACAATTGATATGCCTTATGATCCTATAAAAGATATTTTAGAAAAAAAAACAAATGAAATTTTTTTTTTTAATGAAAATTTAGTAGAAAAAAAAATAGCAGGAAATACAAAAGAAGTTAGCTTTAAGGATCACATTAAAAAATTTATAAACTTTGATATTAAAATTGATGATGCAATAAAATTTACTGATGAAACATCTGGTTTATCGTGAAAATTAATTTTATGAAAATTAATTTACATTATACCAGAAACTTTTTGATATTTAGTTCATAATGCAACTTATCAAAAAAGAAGAAAAAGATATATAACCAAATGTGCAAACGCCTCACAAACAGTAGCGGGGTGAACATTTATTACACCATTTTCTTCTAAATTAAAATTTACTGGAGCAGGAATACAAGATATGTTAATATTAGGAGTTTATTTTGCTGGTATAAGTACAACAATATCTTTAGTTAATCTTTTAGCAACTCGACGATGCCTATCAATGCCAGGTTTAAGAAATAGACGCGTATTGTTATCCTTTATAACTATTTCAATATTACTAATGTTTAGAGCACTAGCTGTTATTACACCAGTTTTAGGATCTGCAATGTTAATGTTAGCTTTAGATAGACACTGACAAACATCATTTTTTGATTTTGCTTATGGTGGCGATCCCATTTTTTTTCACCATTTATTTTGATTCTTTGGTCATCCTGAAGTATATGTATTAGTAATTCCTGCTTTTGGTATAGTAAACGCTGTATTACCTACTGTAAATATGAGACGTGTTGCTAGTAAACATCACTTAATATGAGCAATATATATTATGAATTATATGGGATTTTTAGTTTGAGGTCATCACATGTATTTAATTGGTTTAGATCACAGAAGTAGAGCATTATATAGTACAATTACAATAATGATATCAATGCCAGCTACCATAAAAGTTGTAAATTGAACTTTTACTCTATTAAATGGAGCTCTGCGCAAAGATACCGTTTTGTTAGCAATTTTATCATTTATTTTTTTTTTTTTAGTAGCTGGGTTTACAGGAATGTGATTATCGCACGTTAGTTTAAATATTTCTATGCATGATACCTTATATGTGGTTGCTCACTTTCATTTGATGTTGTCCGGTGCGGTTTTAATGGGAATCTTTGTAGGATTTTATTTTTATTTTACAACATTTTTTCAAGTAAAATATTCACGAACATTTTCATATTTACATATAATTTATTATACAGGAGGTCAATGAATGACATTTTTACCTCTTTTTTGAGTAAGTTTTTCTGGACTACCTAGAAGATTACACGATTATCCAGCAATGTATATGGGTTGACAAAGTATGGCTACTGTAGGGCATCTAGTTACTATGTTAGGTGTAATTGCCTTTTATGCAATGTTATTTGAATCTCATTTAGAAAAAAAAACAACAGTATTTTTATATCATATAATTGCACGTTTTAATAAACGAGTAACGTATTATTTATATAAATATCTACACATCTATTTGTTTAATAAAGCTATTTCATTAATACCTAATAAAAATACTCAAAGTTATCTAAATAATGAAAAATCATTATTTTCTGTTATTATATAATTAATATGTGCAGTTATTTTTTTCTCAGTTTATGTAGTTTATTTATAAATATAATAACGTTTTTATTGTTAACGTTAATAATTGCAACAATAACGTTAATTGAAAGAAAAATTATGTCTTTAGTACAACGTCGAGTTGGTCCTAATTATATAGGACATAAAGGTCGTTTACAATTTATAGCAGATGCAGTAAAATTATTAGTAAAACACATATTAATCGTAAATAATACTAATAAATTTTTATTTATGATTATACCATCATTAATATTGATTATGTGTTATTTATTTTGAATAAACTTAGTATGAGCCCCTTCTATGTCAATCTGCGAAATCGAGTATAATTTACTTTTTTTAGGTATTTTATCTACTTGTTTTACTATTTTACTTTTCTTAATCAGTTGAATTAGTCAGAATAAATACTCAATATTAGCTGCGGGAAGAATTGTTAATTTAACGATTAATTTAGAAATTTTATTAATTCTTTTATTTCTTTTATTAGTTACAATTTATGAATCTTTTTCTTTTTTTTCTATTGTTTCATTTCAGTATCAATACCTTTATACACTTTTTATATTTTTACCTATTTTACCAATTTTATTAATAATTTTTTTATTAGAAACAGGTCGTATACCATTTGACCTAGCAGAATCAGAATCAGAACTTATAGCAGGCCATACAGTTGAAATGGGTGGATTTTTTTTTGCTTTATTTTATTTAGGAGAATACTTCCACCTTTTTTGTTTTTCAGGTGTTTATGCATTAATTTTACTGGGAGGTTGATATTAATAATTGTTTCAAAAAAATTCTTATTCTGTACCAAGTGATTCAAGTGGTTTTTTACTTGTTAGAATTTTTCAAACAAGAAGATGTTCAGTAAGAAAACACGCAAAATTACATAAATTTTTAAAAATTTCAATAAAAAATACTATACCTGAATTAATTTTTCGAAGAAAAAAAAAATTTAAAGCTATTTCTATACGCACCAATCATATAATAAAAAGAATATGAGGACATTACTATTGATTTTCAGACAATGCGTTAATTGTTTTAAAAAAACGAATGAATACAGTTGGAAAAGAATTGTATGGACCGACATCAATAGATTTTAAAATAAAAAAATTTAGAGTAGCTTTTAAATACATATACTAATTGATTTTTATAACATATAATTGACGTATAATTTCTCAAAAATGAATTGTTTTCTTATACAAAAATACTTTAATTAATTTTTTTATTTTTACAACAAATACATATACACCATTTAAAAAAAAATTACCAGCTACTAAATATTCGTTTACAACTGATAAATTTTTTTACAATTTTTTTGATACTTATAATCAAGTCTCTTACTGTAAAAATTATATAATAAAAAATCACAATATGTTATGATCACAAATAAAAATTATTATACTAATCTACTGAAAAAGAGTTGTATTTAAAGGGAAGGGTTTTCGTATGCGAAAATTTAAAAATTCTAGAAAATTAACATTTAATTTTGGTCATTCGCATTGAACAAAATTAAGATTAAGAACTTTTTTTATTATGTTTAAAAGAAAACGAAGACAAAGTCAATATTTTTTTTGTTATTATAAACTTCTTTTTGATCAAATATGTTTATTAATTATGAATATTAGGCGAATAAATAAGTATACTAAACGAGGTCTTAGATTAAAAAAACAACCCATTGTAAGAAGATTTGGTAAAATATCACAAATGTTATCTGCTCACAATTACTAATAACTTAATTTATTAGTCAATTTAAATTAATTGATAAAATATAAAAATAAAATCTTATTAAGTAGGTTAAAAATAAAATTTTTCACAAATGTAAAATTTGTAAAAATTTTTAATGGTAAATTACTTAAATTTACAACAAAGAGAATTATTGCTAATAGAGCACCAAAACATTTTAATATCGGTCAACATGCTATGAAAGTTCGTCAATATAAGGGTGAGCAAATAGTGACAATTAACTATTCAATAAAAAATTTTATCCCGCAATGTATTTTTCATAATTTTTTTTACGAAGAAATTACTTTAGTAAAAAAACTTAGTATAAGATCATCAATTATTTATTATAGTACTTATTTTAAATTTAATTAATATGTTATTTTGTATAAAAGTATTAAGTATTCTTTTTATTTTAATTATTTTTAGTTTTTATTTAACTCGTAAATCATTATTTAACACATTAATACATAGTGAACTACTTATAATTTTTTTTATTACAAATACCTTAGTAATTAGTAGTATTTTTAATTCAGTAGTCGGTATAGGTTTGTGTTTATGTATTTTAATATTAGGGAGCCTTGAAATAGCTTTATGTTTATTAGTTTTAATGCTATAATCAATAATTGATTTTAAAAAAATATATTTTATTTAACTTAACACAATTAATTTGTAATTTACAACTACCTAAAAATTATTATTCATATAACTTAATTTGCTTAAAAAATATTTATACCAGTAATACAACAAATTATGTAAAATTCCCCATTATTGAATATCAAAAAAATTTAAAATTAAATAATGCACTAAGATGATTAAACTTTAAAAGATTATATTTAAACAAAAATAAAAATCTATTAAATTTTTTTAGTGTATATCATCTTCAAAATTATTTTACAACTATTTTACAATATAATTTTTGTTTTAGAGCCACAAATTTAATGTCCATTATAAAAAGATATTACAAACTTATACGAAAAAAAATACGTTGGACTAAAATGCCTCGTAAACTTCAATTTATTTACCCACAAGATGTTTATAGTTTATTTTTTTGTGCTTTTATGGTAAAAGATATTTTTTTAATTCAAACCTGAATAAAAAAACAATTTGAACGAAAATCTATAAAATTATATAAACCGTTAATTTATACAATTTGATTTTTAATTAAAATTTTTGGATGACAATATAGAAAATATAATCGTTTAAAAGGAATTTTTTTAACTTTTAAAGGAAAACTTGTAAAAGGTGGCTCACGAAAAAAAGTAATGAATTTTAATTTTGGAAAATTAAAAAGTAGTTCTAAAAAAAATAAATTTATTTCAACATCTTTTGTATTACGAACAATTTCTGGTAGTGTAAGTTGTAGACTTTATTTAACTTTTTAATGATTATAATTCTAATAATAATTGATAATTAAAACAAATGTATGGTATATAAAAAATTTTTTTTATTTTACTCAAAGTTATACTTTATATTACATTTATTGGTTGTTAAAAATTACAAATAAAAAATATCTTTATTACGATTTACGCAATATAAAATATTATGTATGAAAACGACTAATAAAATTTCAAATGTATCCAAAAGATATTAAATATTATTATAGGTTATATTACGCTACAAAAAATTTAACTTGATTTTATTCTTTACGAAAATATAGAAAAGTTCGTCGCTTTCGAATATTTAATTATATAAAATTTTTAAATGCATTAACTTTAAAAAAAACAGTTTATAAACACTTAAATTATGATTTTTACTATCAAAGAATTTTAATGCATAAACATATTTATAAAAAAATTAATTTTTTTTTATATTATAAACAAAAACAAATAAAAAAATTTTTAAAAATACATAAAGCATATAAGTATAAACACCCACGTTTTTTTAAAAAAAAATTTGTATGATTATTTAATAGAGTAAGGATGCTGTATGAAAAACCTATGTTTAATATGTATAAGCACCATCTTTTACGAATATTTAAAGAAGCACGTCAAACACATTGAAATGCGACTGATAAAAAAACTTTAAATAAACGTACTTATTGCAATTTTTTACCAAAATTTATTAAAAATCAAACTTTTTTAGTAAAAACCGCACTTATGTTAATATTACAACAAGTTAAATTAACTTATAGTTGAAAACAAAGTCTTTATTTAATAGATTTTTTTTTTTATAATTTTAATTTTAGTAAAGTAATATTAACTAAAGGTTTAATATTACAATTCCCTAAAAATGATTTAGTTGTTACTTATAAAAAATTAAATAAATTTAAATTTTTTAAAAGAATGTGAGAGCAAAAACGTAGACAATACTTATTTGTTCAATCCAAAAAAAATTTATGAATGAAAAGAAAAAAAAAATTTTATAAAAAAATTGAATTTAACTTCAACCAATTTAGTTTTTTACAAGGATATTATCATTATGATATTTATACAAATTCTTTATGTTTTGTAAAAAATATTAAATGACATATATTTTTATTTCATTTAAAACATTTTAGTTTTGTTTTAAAATTAACAAAATGAAGATTTAAAGCATAAATAATTGAAAACAATAATACAAATCAATGAAAAAGTAAACTTGCAATTTTATGAAACTTTAAAAAAAAAAAAAAGTTCCTATAGCTATATGTTTTTATTAATGAATGAATTTAAAATGACTATAGTAAATCCTTACCACAAGGTTATACCATTAGTAGCTTTAAATATTTATAATTCATTCACTTGAGATATAAAAAATATAGAAATAGCACAACTCTTATTTCTTGAATTTAAAAATTTTATCAAAACGTGAAGACGAATTAAAAATTATCCAATTAATGGGCAATCAACACACACAAATTCAAAAATGGTTCGTAAAAACAAAATTTTATTAAATTTTCGTGTAAATCAATTTTTTCAATTATTTGGTATTAAAAAAAGAAATATTTATCCAACTTTAATAATAGCAGAGTATACAAATAAATTATGATGTGAAATATGGTTGATAGAGTGGCTAGAAGCTCGTCAGTATGTTTTAAGTTTGATAAAACCAAAAGCAAAAATTTTATTTTTTGATCCTGTTAATTTAGCAAAAAACATTACAACAGGTTACACAAGATATGGAGCTGCAGCTAAAGTTGGTAAAAAAAAAAAAAATCTTAATACAGCAACAATTGGATTACCAATTTTTTTTTCTAGATTTCTTTATTATAAAGATATACCGCGAGGATTTCCTGTTAAATTAAATTTAACTGATGAAGATAGACGTAAAATGGGAAAAAAATCAAAAAAAAATTTAAAAAAAAAAAAATAATTGAGAAAAAAAAAACAAGATTATTTATACCAAAAAAAATATTTATATTATCAAAAATTAAAATTACAAAATATCATTTATTCTAAATCATTTAAGACTAATTTTGAATTAAATAATTTTTTACGTTTAAGTTTTTTTATTACAAATCGTAAAAAAGAAGAATGACATTCCCATAAAACGCTAATATGTCCATACACTTTTTCTCCTAGAGTACCAAATAAAAATTTTGGATTTAGTCGTTTTTATTATGTAAAATATACAACATTCTTATCAAATTCTGCATTACGTCAACTTTAGTAAAAGTTTAATTAATGTGAGAATTTTTTTTAATCTTTTTTAATTATAACGTATTAATTTTATTTGATATAGTTTCTTTACATATTATAAAAATTATATTAATATTTTTTAATCATTTATATTTTAGTCTATTTTTCTTGTCACTTTTAGTTTTTGTTAAACACACATATACAAACTTTTGGTTTTTATTAATAATTTTTTTTTTTTATAAAATATATTTTTTAGAATTACAAAATTACATACTACTAAAATACCTATACTCAACGCAATTAAACCACCACTTTGCATTTGAGTTGTTAGTTGGTTTAGTTTCTATACATCCGCCACTATTTTATTTAGGTATTAGTTGTTGAGTAAACTTTTTTACTTGGTCCATAAAAAAAAATAAAATTTTTAAATTTAAATTAGTTATAGGAATGTTAATATTAATTAGTGCATTATTTCTAGGTGGGGTCTGAGGTTGGTTAAATTTTACATGGGGTTTTTTATGAGTTTACGATTATATTGAATTTTTTCTATTATGACTTACACTAACAAATATTTATTGAATTCATGTCAAATGTTATAAAAAATTTATTTTTACAAATATTTGATTTTTAGGTATTTTACTTCTTTTTTATATTAGTTTGCGGTATAGTTTTTTACCCACACGCCATTCTTTTTTTTCAAAACTTTCCAGTAATATTTTTAAACTTTACTTGTCACTAATTTTATGTATAAATTTTTTTAATAGCTGTATGCTTACAATTTATTTAATTATTTTTTTTAACATTAAATTTTTATCATTTTTTTTTAGTTACGCGGTAGTTGTTATCCTAGTTATTAATGTTAAAAAAATACTTTATATTTATAGTAAAAATTATTTAATAACGCATTTAATCGTAATATATTATATATTTATATTTTTTTTTAAATTAACAAACTACTATTTTTTATTAATGTATGTAGAAACTATTTATTTTAATTTTAAAATATGATTAAATTCTACATATTGTTCATGTAATACTTTTATACAACAAATTAATAAAAATAAAATAATTTTAAAAATATTTAAAAATAATATTTTTTTAGAACACTACGACACCGTAAAACAAACTATAGTTAAAACACAAAGCTATAACCAGGTTAATAATGATTTTTATTTGTTTTTATTAATATTAATATTATTTTTTATTAAACAATGATAGTAATTAATTATCTAAGAAAAGTTCGATCATTTAATAAAAGCAGATTTTCTAGAAATCGACAAACTGCACGAGTTATTTTTTACTTCGCTATTTATATAAATATTTTAATTATTTTTGGAATATTTAGTGTTATTTATCAAATTACATTTAAATTAAGTAATTTATGATGACTATTGTTTTTTTTTTTTTTATCTTTTGTTTTACCCGCTTTTAGGCGAATGAATATTTTTAATTAATGTTAGATTTTTATTTAAATTACAAAAATATAAATGTTTTTAATACACATCAATCCTTAATTTATTTTAAAATTAATAAATTATTAAATAAATTTCAGTTTATTGTTCAAAAAAAAAAAAACTAGTAAACTTTTTCTGACAAGTTTTAATCATTTACGATTATTTTTATTATATAAAATTTATTTTTATAAAATTATTATAAAAAAAAAAAATTGAAAAGTCAAATATTGATATTTAACTCAGTTTCAACAATACATATATTAAATTTTTAGATGTTATTGACCTTAGATTATTATTTAAAAAAATCACATGTTTTTAAAAAACGAATTAATAAAAATTTAAAATTAGTATGACAAAATTTAAAATCTACTTATTTTACAAGAAAATATTTAACAATTATTAGCTTAAAAAAACAAAAATTTGAGCTAGTTTATATTCGTATTTTTAAAAAGTTTTTAAGAAAAACTTATTGTAAAACAAAAATGAGATTTTTTAAACCAAAATTTTGATTAAAAATTTTTATTAATGCATTACTTACAAAAAAATCAAAAAACGCAAGAATGGGGGCAGGTGTTGGAAGTTTTGTAAGATGTATTCATATTTCAACACCTGGCAGTAGATTATTAGTCTTAAAATTTTTTTTTTATAAACTAACAGTAAAAATTTTACAATTTATTATGTTTAAAACTAAACTAAAACTAAAAATATTATAATATATGTTAGAAACTTTTAAGATAAAATATAGATTTAAACAATACCCAACACTATTCAAAATAAATTCAAAGCTATCTTTAACACAAAAAATATCAAGACAAAAAGCCGGATTACAACATCGTTTTGAGGATAAATTTATAAATACTTTAATGAGAAAAGGAAATAAACTAAAAATATTACATTTAGTAAATAAATGATGAATTAAAAAATACAGAATTTTTTTTAGATATTTAATAAATATATATACAGACTTAACTTTTGAAGAAATTTCAAAAAAATATTTAGACAAAGCACAATTTATTGAATTTTTAAAAAAAAATTATATTGCGTGGTCTTTGTCAGATGTATTATATTTTAGATTAAATACACTATTAAGCATTTTTCAAATAAAACAATATCAAGTAAGAAATTTACCTACATGAAGTGTAAGGTATTTGCCTGTTGATAAACGTTTACATTATGTTTATTCACTTTTCATATTATATTTTCGAGCAAATAGATTATTAAATAAAAAACTTTTATCAAATTTTGATTTAGTTTTTGTAGATTTTATTCGTTTAAATGATACATATCAAGAAGTACATGAAATTAAATTACAAGCCTACAAACAATTTTTATTTTAATTATTGAGACGTTCGAGTTGAAAATATACACCTATTACTTTTTTTGATTACTATTATTATATTAGCAAATTATTAAAAATAAAATTAATAAATAAATTTCATATTGCACCACGTACAAAAGTTATGACAACCTTATCCCAACCATGAAATTCAATTCACCAAGGAAAAAATTATACTATGGTAAATTTTTATAAAATTAGACTTGGGTATAAATATGGTTCTTTTAGTAAAACACGTAAGCCTTTTTTTTTTCGCTCAAAAAAAAAAAAAAAATAATAAATGCAAGAATACTTAATTAAATATTACGAATTAAACTATACTCAATTTAATTACAAATGTTTGTTTAATAAAACACCCTTTTTAGTAATATGATTGTACGTAAATTTTTTTTATACTTTAAATTATTTTACAATTTTTTTTTTTTTAAAACAAAAATTTTATACTTTATTATACTTAAACTAATTGACACAAAAAACATTACCACAACTTAACAGGTTGTATACATCAATGATTTCATATGATCCAATTTTATCTAATAAATTTTTTGGTCGATCTACACAAATATATTTTTTTTTTTTATATTTTTTTCAAAGCTTTTATAGATGTTTATACATGTATGATCCGTTGCTATGACGAGTGGAGTATACGTACACATATTTTTGAGAATCTGCAGAATCAGCTTATGAACATTTTGTGACTCAAGCTTGACGAAATTTCTCTTTAATGTGAAAATATTACTATTTAATTTATGATTATAAAACTTTTTTTTGATGAAGTAATGTATATATTTATACACATAAAAATATTTTGTATATATGGTCGACATATTGACAACTCTGACCAAAACAAAAAAGTAAAAATTTACTCGTAAAAAAAATAGAAAAATTTGAATATAGTTATAATAATAAATTTAATTTTGTTAATTTATGATTATTTTAACCCTGAATAAAATAATTTGTACACTGTTAATTTAAATAAAATTATATAGTTTGTGTACAAATTAATTTATTAAAAACTAAAAAGACATAGTTCTAACTTTATAATTAGCTAATAAAAGTTTTTAAATATTTTAGTTAACTATAAAAAATATGTACTTATATGTTTTTTTAATAATATTAATAAATGCAAGAATTTTGAACATTATTAGTTACCCTCCTGGATTCACTAGATCCTCAAGCTTCTTTGTTGTCTATATTTAAAGAACAAACTTACATAAATCCTGACTTTATGGGTGTATACGCAACTACCTTTAATACGGTAGAAGGTCTTGAGTTACTAAAAGGTTTGTATAGCGAAGCTTGAGAGTCTTTAAAAATTACAGAGACTCGATTATTAAATATTCGTACAGAAATAAGTTTTCTTAAAAAGTCTCCAGAATTTTTAATTCGTGAAGATTCCAGTAGTTTTTTTATAATAAAAGATCAAGAAGAAGTTGAATTGTCTGCAGAGTTATTTAGCATACAGGAAGAGTATTTTAGTGATATTTTACTTGAAAAACAGCAATTTTGTGAAGCAATAGATATTCTAGGAGAACAAGTTTGATTTTTACAACAACAATAATATAAAATTTTTACAATTATTGATAATTAAAACATACGAAATTACAGTTGAAACAATTAATGTATTATCATCACACGAAGATATAAATACTTTTTTAGATTATGTTATTAGTGAAAACAAAGCACACGAATTGTCAATGCTTCATCATGATGCTAGTGGACACTTAAATAAATATAATGATTTATATGGATCTGCAACACATTTATTAGACATTATTAATGGTGTAGCAGTAAAGAGTACTACTCATTTAGCGCACAGTTTTGATATAACAAACAATATTTTTTCTGCTCGACAAGCAACATTTAACATTACTACAGAGAAATTGACAAATTTTTTAAATAAAATTACACCAATTCGTATGGAAGCCGAGGAACTTTATAATAAAATAGACCATATACATAAATTAATGCACGAAAAACTAGAAGAAGCTGATTTGAGGATAGAATCTTATAATATGTCTTCTGGAAGTAGCCTTCGACCTTCTGAACTTCAAAATCATGTAGATACCTCTAGTGATCCTCAGGATAACTCGGTAGTTGATAGTTATATGGAATAAAGCGTTAGTATAATACATCCCAAACAATTCAGAATCAGTTTAATTATAAAATTAAAAATTTATAATTGTTAACTAATTTTGAAATTTTTATATTTAATTAATTTAATATATATATATATATATATATCTTATAAACTTAATAATCATTATTAAATACATAAAAATTTTACATTATACAAAATTTAATAAATTACACACAAAAAATAAATAAATAACCTATATAAGATGTATAAATTTTTTAATAATTTTTTCCTAATATTAAAAATATTAATTTATTTAAATTTTAACCACTATATTGTTGCATTAATGAGTTTAATGTAGCGCATAAATTTTAATTAATAAGTGCAAGATATTTTACCAACGTTAATTGTTAGTCTTAATTCATTAAATCCGATAAAGTCTTTATTACTTGTATTCCAATCACAGACACATATAAATCTCGATTTTGTAGATTCATATGCGAATATTCTTAACTCAACAGAAGGTCTTGAAGCATTGGAAAAATTATATATTGAGGCTCAAAATTCTCTAAAAAGTACACAAACTCGTGTGTCAAATATTCGTAAAGAAATAACTTCTCTTAGAGAAAATGCAGAGTTTTTTGCTGATGAAGATCAAAATAATTTTTTTGTAAGAAAAGACCGAGAGGAAGATGAAATGTCTATAGAGTTGCTTAGTATACAAGAAGAGTATTTTAGTAATATTTGACTAGAAAAACAAAAATTTTGCGATGCAATAGATTTTTTAGACCAAAAAATTCGAATATTAAGAAAAAAACAATAGTATTAATATTTATTTTTATATTTATTTGTATATTTATGTGTATTTATAAATAAAATGTAATACTAATATTATTGATTACTATCGCATAAAAGTGCAAATGCTTGCGCATATTGTACCCGTAATAATAATAAATTAAAAAATTTTACAATACACACAGTTATTAAACAGTATGCTTACTATAATAATAACAAAAACGTTTATTATAATGTACAACTTTAATTTAACAAATAATGTTCAATATTATTTGAAAAAATTAATAACTTACTCAACTAAAAATACACTAATTTATGTAATTATGTAATAAATATATTATAGATAAAAAACAAAGCTAATAAAATGATCATAAAATTTTGCGTTAAAGTTTTTTAATATACTGTATTTTTGTGTAAAATTAAAAATTCTAAAAATACCTAAAGTAATACTGAAAATGTTTTTAATTTAAATAGTAACATAT